TAGGTTGATTGTTTCGCTCCTGTATCTTCCAAAAGGGAAAAGGATTTCTGAGAGTTGTTTCATGGGTCCGCAAGAGAGTACTTGGGTTCTCCCAATAAAGAAAAAGTGTATCATGCCTGAATCTAACCGGGGTTCGCGGTGGTGGAGGAACCGGATCGGAAAAAGGAGGGATTCTAGTTGTCAGATATCTAATGAAACCATAGCTGGAATTGAGATCTCATTCAAAGAGAAAGATAGCAAATATCTGGAGTTTCATTTTTTATCCTATACGGATAATCCGATCCGCAAGGACCATGATTGGGAATTGTTTGATCGTCTTTCTCCGAGGAAGAAACGAAACATAATCAACTTGAATTCGGGACAGCTATTCGAAATCTTAGGGAAAGACTTGATTTCTTATCTCATGTCTGCTTTTCGTGAAAAAAGACCAATTGAGGGGGAGAGTTTCTTCAAACAACAAGGAGCTGGGGCAACTATGCAATCCAATGATATTGAGCATGTTTCCCATCTCTTCTCGAGAAACAAGTGGGGTATTTCTTTGCAAAATTGTGCTCAATTTCATATGTGGCAATTCCGCCAAGATCTCTTCGTTAGTTGGGGGAAGAATCAGCACGAATCGGATTTTTTGAGGAACGTCTCGAGAGAGAATTGGATTTGGTTAGACAATGTGTGGTTGGTAAACAAGGATCGGTTTTTTAGCAAGGTACGGAATGTATTGTCAAATATTCAATATGATTCCACAAGATCTATTTTCGTTCAAGTAACGGATTCTAGCCAATGGAAAGGATCTTCTTCTGATCAATCCAGAGATCATTTCGATTCCGTTAGAAATGAGGATTCAGAATATCACACATTGATCGATCAAACAGAGATTCAGCAACTAAAAGAGAGATCGATTCTTTGGGATCCTTCCTTTCTTCAAATGGAACGAACAGAGATAGAATCAGATCGATTCCCGAAATGCCTTTTTGGATCTTCCTCCATGCCCTGGCTATTCACGGAACCTGAGAAGCGGATGAATAATCATCTGCTTCCGGAAGAAATCGAAGAATTTCTTGGGAATCCTACAAGATCAATTCGTTCTTTTTTCTCTGACAGATGGTCAGAACTTCATCTGGGTTCGAATCCTACTGAGAGGTCCACTAGAGATCAGAAATTGTTGAAGAAAAAACAAGATGTTTCTTTTGTCCCTTCCAGGCGAGCGGAAAATAAAGAAATGGTTGATATATTCAAGATAATTACGTATTTACAAAATACCGTCTCAATTCATCCTTCGGAACCATATCACATCCCGGATCTGGTTCCAAAGGATGAACCGGATATGGACAGTTCCAATAAGATTTCATTCTTGAACAAAGATCCATTTTTTGATTTCTTTCATCTATTCCATGACCGGAACAAAGGGGGATACGCGTTACGCCACGATTTTTTTGAATCAGAAGAGAGATTCCCAGAAATGGCGGATCTATTCACTCTATCAATAACCGAGCCGGATCTGGTGTATCATAGGGTATTTGCCTTTTCTATTGATTCCTACGGGTTGGATCAAAAAAAATTATTGAATGAGGTATTCAACTCCAGAGATGAATCGAAAAAGAAATCCTTATTGGTTCTACCTCCTCTTTTTTATGAGGAGAATGAATCCTTTTCTCGAAGGATCAGAAAAAAATCGGTCCGGATCTACTGCGGGAATGATTTGGAAGATCCCAAACTAAAAACAGCGGTATTTGCTAGCAACAACATAATGGAGGCAGTCAATCAATATAGATTGATCCGAAATCTGATTCAAATCCAATATAGCACCTATGGGTACATAAGAAATGTATCGAATCGATTCTTTTTAATGAATAGATCCGATCGTAACTTCGAATATGGAATTCAAAGGGATCAAATAGGAAATGATACTCTGAATCATATAACTATAATGAAATATACGATCAACCAACATTTATCAAATTTGAAAAAGAGTCAGAAGAAATGGTTTGATCCTCTTATTTCTCGAACTGAGAGATCCATGAATCGGGATCCTGATGCATATAGATACAAATGGTCCAATGGGAGCAAGAATTTCCAGGAACATTTGGAACATTTCGTTTCTGAACAGAAGAATCCTTTTCAAGTAGTGCAAGTAGTGTTCGATCGATTACGTATTAATCAATATTCGATTGATTGGTCCGAGGCTATCGACAAAGAAGATTTGTCTAAGACACTTCGTTTCTTTTTGTCCAAGTCACTTCTCTTTTTGTCCAAGTCACTTCCCTTTTTGTCCAAGTTACTTCCCTTTTTCTTTGTGAGTATCGGGAATATCCCCATTCATAGGTCCGAGATCCACATCTATGAATTGAAAGGTCCGAATGATCAACTCTGCAATCAGTTGTTAGAATCCATAGGTGTTCAAATCGTTCATTTGAAGAAATTGAAACCCTTCTTATTGGATGATCATGATACTTCCCAAAGACCGAAATTCTTGATCAATGGAGGAACAATATTACCATTTTTG